GATTACGCCCCGGATCATTAGATAAGAATCCGAAAATAAAGAGAGAAACAAAGAATATCACTACTGTGTAAACAAAGAGTTTGAGAGTAAGCATTAAAAATCTCCAAGAGTTTTTTTTTTGAAAAGATAATAAATTACCTATTTTTATACCGCATATCCCATAATTTTTTTATATTTTGTTTGATGACAAAAGGCATTTGTTTTATATTTTGTAATATATATAAATAAGAAATAAAAAAAAAAGTTATTATTATCTTATCTATTATCTTCTTACTTATCAATAATTTTTATACCTACTTGTTGATATTGTGGAGGATCACAATAAGTTTTGTTCAGTTATAAAAAAAAAAAAAAAGAGTTAGAATGGAAAACGAGATAATGTGGATTGTGTCGATCCAAGAATTTTTCTTTAATATTTAAAATATTTTAAGGCTAAGAATTGTAAGACTTTTTTTTTAATGTTTGAGTATTAGAATATAATCCTCTTTCTCGAAAAAAAAAAAAGCATTCGTTTTTATAGGATAAAATGAAAGATCTTATCGAAAACTTACAGCAGCTTGCCAAACGAAGGCTAAGAGAAAAAAAAGTAGAGGTATGACTGGCATAAAATCGACAATTGGACTCAAAAAAGCATAGGCCTCCGGTAATTTGGCAAAGAAACAACTACTCGAATAAAGAGTAGAATTAAGACCGATCAAACTAAAGATATTAAGCATAACAGATTGTTTTTAAAAAAATTTTATTTTGATTGAGTTATTGATAGAAAAAAATCTTTCGTTTTTTGAACTTACTCACTCAATCAAAAAACCTTCCATTCTCAATAGAGAATAGAAGAAGTTCTACTTTCATATAATATCTTAATGGAATTTTTGGTAATGATCAATAAATTAATTTTTTCTATGTCTACATGTGTCGAAGTTAAAATACTAACCAACAGAATCTACTTGATTCTTTCGATAGTTGGACTGGAATTGACGAACAATCAACACCAATATTAGTGTTTATTAGTATAGAAATCGAAGTGGGGCGTGGCCAAGCGGTAAGGCATCGGGTTTTGGTCCCGCTATTCGGAGGTTCGAATCCTTCCGTCCCAGAGCCTATGTAATTTTTAATTTTAGTTTATAATAAGAAAAAAACTTTTTTCTTTTTATAAAGTTTCTTTTATAAAGTTTCTAAAGTGTAAGATTGGCTAGAGTTTTACTCTTTTGGCTAACGATTAGAATAAAAAAATTAGATCTTTTTCACATATTTCACAACGATACGAGCTCAAATTCCACGCAACGAAAGGCGCACCCATTGGGTATTGAGGCACGATGGGGTTATAGATTACAGAAATTTTAATTATAAAAAAGTTATGCCTTTACCTATTCTATATTCATCCTCTATATATGATATAGTAATATATAATATAGAAAAAATAGTAATATAAAATTATAGAGGGAAGTTAGTTCTTTTTTGTTCATCCCCATAAAACTAATTGTTTTTTACTATTATTTTTATTTATATATATTATATAAATAAATAAATATCAATAAAATTAATATATTAAAAGGTTGAGTTTAAAACTCTCTATCGTCTTATTGTCAATTTTAATTGTTTGTAATTTGTATAAAAAATGTTAATTAGGAAATAAAAAAATTAGAAAAAAGAACAGTACTAAAAAAGTATAAGATATATATATTACGTATCTAATTTATGTAACAACTGTCTTAACCGTGAACCAACGACTATTCATGATTTGATAATTGAATCAACCGCAAACCGGAACCCGGTTCCAAATTCGAGGAATGTTATGGTAAAACTTCGTTTGAAACGATGTGGTAGAAAGCAACGTGCGACTTGAAGGACATGATCTGTTGTGGATTTTTATATCCATCATTCTATAATTTCTATAATAAAGGATGTTCTTAACTCGACATTTTTTTTCTGTTTCACTCGAACCCGGTTTGTTGGGGTGTAATGGAATATGATGGAGCTCGAGTAGAAAGTATTGAGCTATTTCTTAAGGGAGAGGGGTCTAGGGTTAGTGTCAATAAAAAGAATAAGTTGGAACAACTTCGTAAGTTATCTTTGACAGAAAAATAGAAAGGATCAAAATCAAGCAAATTTTGAATCCCCCAGGATATTTTGATAAACCTTTTCAATTAATTTGATTTATATATATCGTGCGGAAATCCCTCGTTCATATGATTAGATTCTTTGATAGAAATAAATAACAAAAGGGTATGTTGCTGCCATTTTTGAAAGGATTAAAAATCAACGAAGTAATGTCTAAACCCAACGATTCAAAAAAGAAGATGATAAAGGCTTCCGGAACAAGGAAAGACTCTTTTTAATTGTCGCAACAATTGATTGGGATCAATTCAAATCGATGTTAAATGAGACACAACAAAGGGTATTTTAGACTACTCAATAAATGAGAAATGCTAAACTAAAGGATTTTTTTATTTTGGGCTTCTTGAAACTTATCCAACTTGAGTTATGAGTATACAAATGATTTAAAAATTTTTTTTGAGTAAAGAAAGGGCTTAATTTTAATTCATTTGAGGATTTTTTATTGGTCATTTTAATTTATACATACATTTTTTATCATTTTTTCTAGAGCCGTACGAGGATAAAACTTCCTATACGTTTCCAAGGGGGGGTTAAATCTATCCCAATGAGCCGTCTATCGAATCGTTGCAATTGATGTTCGGTCCCGAAGAGAGGGAAGAGATCTGCAGAAAGTAGGTTTTTATGATCCGATAAAAAATAAAACTTATTTAAATGTTCCTGCTATTCTAGATTTTATTCAAAAAGGCGCTCAACCTACAGAAACTGTTTATGATATTTTAAAGAGGGCGGAGGTTTTTAAAGAATTTCTATTTAAGCAAATGAAGTTCAATTAATAATAATTTAATTTAATTTATGATAATACGAATTTTTTTTATAAAAACGAAAGATAATGAGGTTTTAATTTGGTAGAACTTTTTTAGTCCTGTACTTTTTTATAGTGCTAATCCAACAAAAGTTTTCCTCTATATTTAATATTTTATTTTTTCTATTTAGAATTTTTTATATTTATAGTATTATAGTATAATAGAATTGGATTTTATTTGAATTTGAGTACATTATTATTCAATTGAAATTAATTAAGATAAAAAATAAAATGTAATTTCTTGTAATTATATTTTTTTTTTCATTCATATTGACAAGAATGTATTGAACAAATATAATTAAATTGTGAAATAAAAAAATTAAATGGTTTTTTATGTCTTCTGCCCAATATTTTGATTAAAGGATTGGTTAAAATTTTTTCGATATAAAATCAAACTATTGGATCTAAACAATGTAGATTATTTTTCTAGCAAATTTTTTATTCAAGAATCTCTTTGGTGTTTGTTTTTATGTTTGTAACGGGAATCAACTCAAAAAAATTTTTTTGATTCCAATCCTATTTTATTGATTTCGATTGTATCTACATAACATAGCTATTTTGGGGGTTGCTAACTCAACGGTAGAGTACTCGGCTTTTAAGTGCGACTAAGATCTTTTACAAATTTGGATGAAGTAAGGAATTCGTCTATACCATCGGTAGAGTTTATACGACCACGACTGATCCGGAAAGGAAATTTATGGAAAAAAGAGCATGTCGTATCAATAGAGAATTTGGAATCTATTTCATTCTTATCAAAGCAGTACAAAACTTTATTTGATTTCTTAGAAGGAAATGCAATGAATTCACTGTTGGGTCGATTGAATAAATGGATCGAACCCTATCCTTATGGGTTCTAATTTTGTGGAAAGAATAAGCAACGAGCTTATCTTCGTAATTTGAATGATTACCCGATCTAATTAGACGTTAAAAAAACTTAGTGCCTGATGCGGGAAAGGATTTTCCCACGTGTGGATTTTCTTTTTTAGTGAATCCTAACTATTAAATTCCCCAGTCTCCATATGAAGATGGACATGAATGTGTAGAAGAAACAGTATATTGATAAAGATTTTTCAAAATCAAAAGAGCGGTTGGGTTGAAAAAATAAAGGATTTCTAACCAACGTTTTATGTTATTTGCTAATAACAAAAAAACAAATTAGATGGAAAAAATAGAGAGTCCGCTGATGAATTTACCGAGGTATCTATTAAAAAAAAATATCTTGTTTTGACTGTATCGCACTATGTATCATTTGATAACTTAAGAACCCCCCGTTTTTTTTACTTTGAGTTTTAGGTCTGGTTTAAAATGGAAGAATTCCAAGGATATATAGAATTGGAGGGTTCTTGGCAACACAACTTTTTCTATCCACTTATCTTTCAGGAATATATTTTTTCGTTTGCATATGGTCATGATTTAAAAAAATCTATTTTGTTGAAAACTTCAGGTAATAGGAAATATAGTTTACTAATTGCGAAACGTTTAATTACTCGAATGTATCAACATAATCATTTGATTCTTTCGTCTAAGGATTCTAACCAAAATGACTTTTGGGGGCACAAACGCAATTTTTATTCGCAAATGATATCAGAAGGATTTGCAGTCATTGTGGAAATTCCATTTTATCTTCTATTAATAGCTTCTCCAGAGAAACAAAAAATAGTAAAATCTCAAAATTTGCGATCAATTCATTCAATATTTCCTTTTTTCGAGGACAAATTTTTACATTTAAATTCTGTGTTAGATATATTAATACCTTATCCCGCCCATCTAGAAATCTTGGTTCAAACACTTCGGTACTGGATAAGAGATGCCTCGTCTTTGCATTTATTACGATTATTTCTTTATGAGTATCATAATTGGAATAGTTTTTTTATTCCAAAAAAATCCATTTTTTTTTTTAAAAGGAATCAAAGATTATTCTTGTTCTTATATAATTTCCATGTATGTGAATACGAATTTATTTTATTTTTTATTTGCAACCAATCTTCTCATTTACAAGCAACATCTTATGGAGCCCTTCTTGAACACACTTTTTTCTACGGAAAATTAGAATACTTAGTAAAACTTTTTACTAAGGATTTTG